TCTTTATATTCCTTTAAATTCATAGCATAGGAGAAACTACTTTTTTTTTTTTTTCAATATCCCCTCGTTATTAGTTACTAACCCTAGTGATTGGATTTATATGCTTATTCTGATCGGAATATTCAAATGATTTTCATCGAATGACTATTCATCTATTGTATTTTCATGGAAATGAGGGGCAAGAAAGTTCTATGGAAAAATGGCGGTTCGATTCGATGTTGTTTAACGGGGAGTTAGAATACAGGTGTAGGCTAAGTAAATCAATGGACAGTCTTGGTCCTTTTGAAAATACCAGTGTAAGTGAAGATCCAATTTTAAATGATATGGATAAAGACATTTTTAATTTTAGCGACAAGTCTAATTCTAATTACAGTAATGTTGATCATTTAGTCGGCGACAGATACATTCGGAATTTCATATCTGATGACACTTTTTTCGTTAGGGATAGTAATAGGGACAGTTATTCCATATATTTTGATATTGAAAATCAAAATTTTGAGATTGACAACAACCGTTCTTTTCTAAGTGAACTAAAAAGTTCTTTTTATAGTTATCAGACTTCTAGTTATATGAATAATGCACCCCAAAGTGACGATACTCGCCACGATCGTTACATGTATGATACTAATTCTCATCATAGTTGGAATAATCACATTAATAGTTGTATTGACAGTTATCTTGGTTCTCAAATTTGTATTGATAGTTATATTTTAAGCAACAGTAACAATTACAGTGACAGCTACATTTATAGTTCCATTTGTGGCGAAAGCGTAAATAGTAGTAAAAGCGAGAGTTCCAGTATAAAAACTAGCACAGATGATAGTGATTTTAGTATAAGTTCTAATAATTTAAATGTAACTCAAAAATACAGTCATTTGTGGATTCAATGCGAAAATTGTTATGGATTAAATTATAAGAAATTTTTAAAATCAAAAATGAATATTTGTGAACAATGTGGATGTCATTTGAAAATGAGTAGTTTTGATAGAATCGAACTTTCGATTGATCCCGGTACTTGGGATCCTATGAACGAAGACATGGTCTCTCTGGATCCCATTGAATTTCATTCGGAGGAGGAACCTTATAAAGATCGTATTGATTCTTATCAAAAAAATACAGGATTAACTGAGGCTGTTCAAACAGGCACAGGTCAACTAAATGGTATTCCCGTAGCAATTGGTGTTATGGATTTTCAGTTTATGGGTGGTAGTATGGGATCTGTAGTGGGCGAAAAAATCACACGTTTGGCCGAGTATGCTACCAATCAATTTTTACCTCTTATTCTAGTGTGTGCTTCCGGAGGAGCACGCATGCAAGAAGGAAGCTTGAGCTTGATGCAAATGGCTAAAATATCTTCCGCTTTATATGATTATCAATTAAATAAAAAGTTATTTTATGTAGCAATCCTTACATCCCCTACCACAGGCGGGGTGACGGCTAGTTTTGGTATGTTGGGAGATATCATTATTGCCGAACCCAATGCTTATATTGCATTTGCAGGTAAAAGAGTAATTGAACAAACATTGAATAAGACAGTACCTGAGGATTCACAAGTGGCTGAATATTTATTCCATAAGGGCTTATTCGATCCAATCGTACCACGTAATCCTTTAAAGGGCGTTCTGAGTGAGTTATTTCGGCTACATGCTTTCTTTCCTTTGAATGGAAATTAGATTAGAGCCTTAGAGTCTTAATTTAATATTTAATAAGAGTATTAATTTAATAAAACTTAATAAATTTTTTTATGTGTGGTGATCAAGTAGTTATTTAATTTATAGGAATCAAAGTCAAAATCCGAAGAATGGATTTTGACTTTGGTAACATAAGATTGAATTGTAGAAAGAACCATCCGGATCTTTTTTTATCGATATTCCTGGTTACTAATACTAACTAGGAAATCTCTATTAAACAAAAGAGTGAATTCTTTCAAAATAAAAGAGTGAATTCTTTCGCTTTCTTCCGTGGAATTAGTTAACAAGGTCTTGCATCTTTCTATATCTCCCGAAAACAATCCCCCACTAAGAATCCTTTTTGTTGGATCGTATTATAACGAATTCTTTGGGAGTTTTTAGGAAATACTTTAAAATTTTATTAAATTATGAAATTTATAAGACAAGAAAAGATAATAACTACTAATACGAATATAAAAAGGGTGGATTATCGTATATATATATTTCATGTAGAAACATGTAGAAAGATGAATTAGAAACATGTAGAAAGATGAATAGGTCCATTTATTTATATATTTATTGTATTTTATTAATTAATATATATTTCTTAAAACATATACTTATAGACTCCCTATCCCTATTAAGTATATATATACTCACTTAGGTATACTTAGTATAATATAACAATTATATATGAATTATAAGATATCTTTATAACAATATAAGGTTCAAATATAAAACAATAAATATAACAATAAATAACAGGTACAAATATTAAATCGAGGTACCCATTCTATGATAACTCTCAACAGTCTCCCCTCCATTTTTGTGCCTTTAGTGGGCTTAGTATTTCCGGCAATTGCAATGGCTTCTTTATCTCTTTATGTTCAAAAAAACAAGATTTTTTAGATACAACAAGGACAAATCTTATATATATATATTTTTTTTTCAAGACTTACTTGGATCATAACACGGATATCTATTTAGTAAAATATGGTATAATATGCGGCTTCCTTCGGGCATAAGCTCTTATGTATGTGTAAACATGATAAATGAATTATAACTATTTTCAAATAGATCGGGATCGGGGAGAATTTCTGAAATGTAAAGTAAATATATCTATATGTATTAGGAAATCATATGAAAGGGATGTTATTATTTTAGTTTGGATCTAAGAAATTCGATCAATTATCCCTAAAGGTTCACATCATAATAGTGCTGGTTGATGAGAGTTACTTCGGAAACAAAAAAAAGTAAAAAAAAAATTATTTTTGTTATTCTACCAATTCCAATAAAATGCAACTAGGTCTAGTTAGAGTATGAGTTGGCGATCAGAACGTATATGGGTAGAACTTATAGCGGGGTCTCGAAAAACAAGTAATTTCTGTTGGGCCTTTATTCTTTTTTTAGGTTCATTAGGGTTTTTATTGGTTGGAACGTCCAGTTATTTTGGTAGGAATTTTCTATCTTTATTTCCTTCTCAGCAAATCATTTTTTTTCCACAAGGTATCGTGATGTCTTTCTATGGGATCGCAGGTCTTTTTATTAGCTCCTATTTGTGGTGCACAATTTCGTGGAATGTAGGTAGTGGTTATGATCGATTCGATATAAAAGAGGGCATAGTGTGTATTTTTCGTTGGGGATTTCCTGGAAAAAATCGTCGCATATTCCTCCGATTCCTTATGAAAGACATTCAGTCCATCAGAATAGAAATTAAAGAGGGTATTTATGCTCGTCGTGTCCTTTATATGGAAATAAAAGGACAAGGAGCCATTCCCTTGACTCGTACTGATGAGAATTTTACTCCACGAGAGATTGAGCAAAAAGCTGCTGAATTGGCCTATTTCTTGCGTGTACCAATTGAAGTATTTTGAAAAAAGGAACTGAAGAATGAATACTTTGCAAGAGATAAAAAACTCAAGAATCATCTTTTTTTCTATAGCATAACTTAACTGAAGTTTCTTCAGAACGCTTACTCGAGCCAAAGCAAACGTATATGAAACAATTCTAAAACTAAATTGTTTATGTCCACAATTTTTTTTATGCGTATGTAAATCCACTTAACTCAATTCAGTAACAAATCTAAATGATAGATTCATCATATATCAAAACAAAACATTTCATCATAAATCATAAAGTAAAGAATTTTTTTTTCTAAATATTTGATATTTTGATAGAACGGGAGTTCTTTCGTCTCGAAATCTGACTACTATTAATTTGAAGAGGGCTCTTTCTTATTCTATATTCTTTCTAAATTCAAGGACTAACCGCTGTACTGAATCACAAAAAAATCCGGAAATACATCGATGACTTGTAATAGAACTTATGCTTGATTTGTAATAGAACTTATGCTTGATAGAAATATTAGTATCATATAGAGTCGACGAATGAGGTGCGTTCATTAAAAATTTTAAAATTCACAGACGAAAAAATGGCAAAAAAGAAAGTATTAATTTCCCTTCTATATCTTGCATCTATAGTATTTTTGCCTTGGTGGATCTCTCTCTCATTTAATAAAAGTCTGGAATCTTGGTTTACTAATTGGTGGAATACTAGGCAATCCGAAATTTTTTTGAATGATATTCAAGAAAAGAGTATTCTAAAAGAATTCATAGACTTAGAGGAACTCTTACGTTTGGACGAAATGATAAAGGAATACCCGGAAACACATTTACAAAAGCCTCGCATCGAAATCTACAAAGAAACGATCCAATTGATCAAGATGCACAACGAGGATCGCATCCATACAATTTTACACTTCTCGACAAATATAATCTGTTTCGGTATTCTAAGTGGTTATTCTATTCTAGGTAATGAAGAACTTGTTATTCTTAACTCTTGGTTTCAAGAATTCCTATACAACTTAAGCGACACAATAAAAGCTTTTTCTATTCTTTTATTAACTGATTTATGTATAGGATTCCATTCGCCCCACGGTTGGGAATTAATGATTGGCTCTGTCTACAAAGATTTTGGATTTGCTCATAATGATCAAATTATATCCGGTCTTGTTTCTACTTTTCCAGTCATTTTAGATACAATTTTTAAATATTGGATCTTTCGTTATTTAAATCGTGTATCTCCTTCACTTGTAGTGATTTATCATTCAATGAATGACTGAAAAGTGATCGAACGATCCAATTATAATATTTGTTACTTTGTACATAAGCAAAACATTCAAAATTGTACTTACTACCCATCCAAGGGATTCCTCCAATATTCCAGTAAAATTATTTATATTTAATATTTAAGTAAATAGCAAAATTATAGATAGGGAACTATACTAGCGACCTACCTAATTTTATTGTAGAAATTTTCGGGATCAATGAT